GCTATCGTAGCTTAATTAAAGTTTAATACTGAAGATATTAGGATGGACCCTAGAAAGTCCCGAAAGCACAAAGGTTTGGTCCTGACTTTACTATCAATTGTATCCTGATTTACACATGCAAGTCTCCGCCTCCCCGTGAGAATGCCCTTAATGTCCTGCCCGGAATTAAGGAGCAGGTATCAGGCACATTTAATGTTTATTAGCCCATAACGCCTTGCTCAGCCACACCCCTACGGGTATTCAGCAGTGATAAAATTTAAGCCATAAGTGAAAGCTTGACTTAGTTAAGGAAAAGAGGGCCGGTAAAACTCGTGCCAGCCACCGCGGTTATACGAGAGGCCCAAATTGATGAAAAACGGCGTAAAGCGTGGTTAAGAAAATAAGAGAAAATATGGCCGAACAACTTCAAAGCAGTTATACGCATCCGAAGTCACGAAGAACAATCACGAAAGTTGCCCTAAAGCCTCCGATTCCACGAAAGCCATAAAACAAACTGGGATTAGATACCCCACTATGTATGGTCGCTAACATTGATGGTTTTATACCCAAACCATCCGCCTGGGAACTACGAGCAATAGCTTAAAACCCAAAGGACTTGGCGGTGCTTTAGACCCCCCTAGAGGAGCCTGTTCTAGAACTGATAACCCCCGTTTAACCTCACCATCCTTTGTTTACCCCGCCTATATACCACCGTCGTCAGCTTACCCTGTGAAGGGAAAATAGTAAGCATAAATGGCAAAGCCAAAAACGTCAGGTCGAGGTGTAGCGAATGGGATGGGAAGAAATGGGCTACATTCTCTATTATAGAGAATACGAATTGTAATTTGAAAAAAATTACCTGAAGGAGGATTTAGCAGTAAGTAGGGACTAGAGTGCCCTGCTGAAAACGGCCCTGAAGCGCGCACACACCGCCCGTCACTCTCTCCAAATAAACCCTAGATATTACCTAAAATGCTTTTTATAATAAGGGGAGGCAAGTCGTAACATGGTAAGCGTACCGGAAGGTGCGCTTGGATGAACCAGAGCATAGCCAAGTTAGTAAAGCATCTCCCTTACACCGAGAAGTCGTCCGTGCAAATCGGACTGCCCTGATGCCTAACAGCTAGCCTCAAAAAATAAAAATTTACTATTATGGACTTAAAAACTCATAATAAACCTAAACAAATCATTTTACCCCCTAAGTACGGGCGACAGAAAAGGAAAAAAGAGCAACAGATAAAGTACCGCAAGGGAACGCCTGAAAAAGAAATGAAATAAACCATTTAAGCACCAAAAAGCAGAGTTTACTACTCGTACCTTTTGCATCATGATTTAGCAAGAAAACTACAAGCGAAGAGCCCTTTAGTTTGTAACCCCGAAACTGAGCGAGCTACTCCAAGACAGCCTATAAAGGGCAAACCCGTCTCTGTGGCAAAAGAGTGGGAAGAGCTTTGAGTAGAGGTGATAAACCTACCGAGCCCAGTTATAGCTGGTTGCCTGTGAAATGAATAGGAGTTCAGCCCTTTAAGTCTTTCCTCCCTCACCCATGCTTACGCTAAAATTGATTAAGGAAACTAAGGGAGTTAATCAAAAGGGGTACAGCCCTTTTGATAAAAGAAACAACTTTAACAGGTGACCCAAGATCATATTACCCAAGGATTTCAAATTAAGTGGGCCTAAAAGCAGCCATCTTATCAGAAAGCGTTAAAGCTCAAATTAGCCTATATCCTCATATACTGATATTACATCTCCCTCCCTGCCCCCTACCAGGCTGTCTTATGCCTCCCATAAGAACAATTATGCTAAAATGAGTAATAAGAAGAACTTAATTCTTCTCCTAGCACGTGTGTAAGTCGGAACGGACCTCCCACCGACTATTAATCGACCCCAAACCCAGAGGGCAATAGGTTAAATAGACAAGAAAAACACCTATTTCATATCGGTTAACCCCACACAGGTGTGCCTAAAGGAAAGACTAAAAGAGAAGGAAGGAACTCGGCAAACACAAGCCTCGCCTGTTTACCAAAAACATCGCCTCTTGCTCCCAAAATATAAGAGGTCCCGCCTGCCCTGTGACTATAAGTTTAACGGCCGCGGTATTTTAACCGTGCGAAGGTAGCGTAATCACTTGTCTTTTAAATGAAGACCTGTATGAATGGCATCACGAGGGCTTAGCTGTCTCCCATCTCCAGTCAATGAAATTGACTTCCCCGTGCAGAGGCGGGGATAAATACATAAGACGAGAAGACCCTATGGAGCTTTAGACCTAAAGTAATTCATGTTTAATATACTATGATAACAGTGAAAACTTAGTGATACTTACTGAAGTGTCTTTGGTTGGGGCGACCGCGGGGTAAAACACAACCCCCATGTGGACTGGGGATATTATCCCTAATACTCAGAGCCTCTACTCCAAGTAACAGAAATTCTGACTTTTCTGATCCGGTATAACCGATCAACGAACCGAGTTACCCTAGGGATAACAGCGCAATCCCCTCTCAGAGCCCATATCGACGAGGGGGTTTACGACCTCGATGTTGGATCAGGACATCCTAATGGTGCAGCCGCTATTAAGGGTTCGTTTGTTCAACGATTAAAGTCCTACGTGATCTGAGTTCAGACCGGAGTAATCCAGGTCAGTTTCTATCTATGACAAGCTCTTTTCCAGTACGAAAGGACCGGAAAAAGGGGGCCTATGCCAAAAGCACGCCCCTCCCCTAACCGCTGAAACCCAATAAAGCGGACAAGGGGGCCTTAAAAAGACCCCAAAAAGAATGGGTGTGTTAGAGTGGCAGAGCCCGGACAGTGCAAAAGGCCTAAGCCCTTTCTACAGAGGTTCAAGTCCTCTCTCTAACTATGACCAATATCGTGGTTAGTTATATTCTCAACCCGCTCATTTACATAGTGCCCGTTCTTCTAGCCGTTGCCTTTTTAACCCTAATTGAACGTAAAGTCTTAGGTTATATACAACTACGAAAAGGGCCTAATATTGTTGGCCCTTATGGCCTCCTTCAACCAATTGCTGATGGTGTAAAGTTGTTTATTAAAGAACCCATTCGCCCTTCAACCTCTTCTCCTGTTCTCTTTGTTTTTGCTCCAGTACTTGCACTTACCCTTGCATTAACACTTTGAGCGCCTATACCTATGCCCTTTCCTGTAGCAGACCTTAATTTAAGTATTCTCTTTGTTCTTGCTCTCTCAAGTTTAGCTGTCTATTCTATTTTAGGTTCTGGTTGAGCTTCAAATTCAAAATACGCACTAGTGGGGGCTCTTCGTGCTGTTGCTCAAACTATCTCCTATGAAGTTAGTCTGGGCTTAATTTTACTTAGTGTAATCATCTTTTCTGGCGGCTTTACATTACAAACATTTAGTACAACTCAAGAAGCAACATGACTGGCCCTCCCAGCATGACCATTAGCTGCCATATGGTATATCTCCACACTAGCAGAAACAAATCGAGCCCCTTTTGATTTGACAGAGGGGGAGTCTGAGCTCGTCTCTGGTTTTAATGTAGAATATGCGGGAGGCCCTTTCGCTCTCTTTTTCTTAGCTGAATACGCCAATATTCTTCTCATAAATACTCTATCAGCAGTATTATTTTTGGGCTCTTCATACTCTACTACAATGCCCGAATTTACATCATTAACTCTCATAACTAAGGCGGCCCTTTTATCTATGGTTTTCCTTTGAGTACGAGCATCTTATCCACGTTTCCGTTATGATCAACTAATACATCTCGTATGAAAAAACTTTTTACCTTTAACTTTGGCCCTAGTAATCTGGCATCTCTCCCTCTCAACAGCATGCGCGGGACTTCCCCCTCATGCCTAACGGAGTTGTGCCTGAAGTAAAGGACCACTTTGATAGGGTGAATCATAAGGGTTAAAGTCCCTTCAACTCCTTAGAAAAAGGGGGCTCGAACCCATCCTCAGGAGATCAAAACTCCTAGTGCTTCCACTACACCACTTTCTAGTAAAGTCAGCTAAAATAAGCTCTTGGGCCCATACCCCGAACATGTTGGTTAAATTCCTTCCTTTGCTAATGAACCCCTTTATTCTCTCTATCCTCTTATTAAGCCTGGGCTTAGGCACAACACTAACCTTTGCAAGCTCTCATTGGCTATTAGCCTGAATAGGCCTAGAGATTAGTACCCTAGCTATTATTCCTCTAATATCACAACACCACCATCCGCGAGCAGTAGAGGCTACAACAAAATATTTTATTACACAAGCTGCAGCAGCTGCCTTAATTCTATTTGCTAGCACCACAAATGCATGATTTACAGGACAATGAGACATTAACTTTAACCTTCATTTTTTCCCAGCTTCTATACTCACAATAGCTTTAGCCCTAAAAATAGGTCTTGCCCCAGTACACTTCTGATTACCAGAAGTGCTTCAGGGACTTGACCTAACAACAGGACTAATTTTATCTACTTGACAGAAGCTGGCACCTTTTATCTTAATATGTCAAATTATGCCAGTGAATTCTAACTTAATTACTTTTCTGGGTGTCACATCAACGCTCGTAGGAGGTTGAGGAGGATTAAACCAAACCCAATTACGTAAAATTTTAGCCTACTCATCTATTGCCCATCTTGGTTGAATAATTCTTGTTATACAATTTAATCAACAATTAGCCCTTCTAGCTTTAATTATTTACATCCCTATAACTTTCTCAACTTTCATAATTTTTAAAACTAATTCTTCTACCACAGTGAACACATTAGCTGCCTCCTGATCTAAAACCCCTGCCCTAACAGCAATCACCCCTTTAATCCTTCTCTCTTTAGGAGGCCTGCCCCCTCTTTCTGGGTTCATACCCAAATGAATAATTCTCCAAGAATTAACGAAGCAGGATATCCCTCTAACTGCCTCAATTGCTGCATTAAGCGCACTATTAAGTCTTTATTTTTATCTGCGCGTGTCCTACGCAATAACTTTAACCATTTCACCTAATAATCTTAATGCAACAACCCCTTGACGACTGCAAACAACAGCATCCACTTTACCTCTCGCTATTTCAGCAACAATTTCTGCTATACTTTTGCCCCTGGCCCCCGCAACCTTGGCTTTATTGTCTCTTTAGGGGCTTAGGATAAACTAGACCAAGGGCCTTCAAAGCCCTCAGCGGAGGTGAAAATCCTCCAGGCCCCTGTTAAGATCTGCAGGACACTACCCCACATCTTCTGTATGCAAAACAAATACTTTAATTAAGCTAAGACCTTTTCTAGACAGAAAGGCCTCGATCCTTTAAACTCTTAGTTAACAGCTAAGCACTCAAACCAGCGAGCATCTATCTACTTTCCCCCGCTGTAACGCGGGGAAGCGGGGGAAAGTCCCGGCAAACTGTAGTCTGCTTCTTCAGATTTGCAATCTGACGTGGTAACACCCCAGAACTTGGCAAGAAGAGGGCTCAAACCTCTGTATGTGGGGTTACAATCCACCGCTTACTCAGCCATCCTACCTGTGGCAATTACCCGCTGATTTTTCTCGACCAATCACAAAGACATTGGCACCCTTTATCTCGTATTTGGTGCCTGAGCCGGCATAGTCGGAACAGCCTTAAGCCTGCTCATTCGAGCAGAGCTAAGTCAACCTGGTGCACTTCTAGGTGATGATCAAATTTATAATGTGATTGTCACAGCACACGCTTTCGTAATAATTTTCTTTATAGTAATACCACTAATAATTGGAGGCTTCGGAAACTGACTCATTCCTCTAATGATTGGTGCCCCAGATATGGCTTTCCCTCGAATAAACAACATAAGTTTCTGACTTCTTCCTCCATCTTTTCTGCTTCTTTTAGCATCATCTGGTGTAGAAGCCGGAGCTGGCACGGGTTGAACTGTTTATCCCCCTTTAGCTGGAAACCTCGCTCATGCTGGGGCATCTGTTGACCTCACTATTTTTTCTCTTCATCTAGCCGGAATTTCATCAATTCTTGGAGCAATTAATTTTATTACCACAATTATTAATATAAAACCTCCTGCAATTTCACAATATCAAACACCCCTTTTTGTTTGAGCAGTCCTAATTACAGCTGTGCTTCTGCTATTATCTCTTCCCGTCTTAGCCGCCGGTATCACAATACTTTTAACTGATCGTAACCTCAATACTTCTTTCTTTGATCCTGCTGGAGGAGGTGACCCCATTTTATATCAACATTTATTCTGATTCTTCGGTCACCCCGAAGTATACATTCTAATTTTACCTGGATTCGGAATAATTTCTCACATCGTAGCGTACTATTCAGGTAAAAAAGAACCTTTCGGATATATAGGAATAGTTTGAGCTATGATGGCCATTGGTCTTCTTGGCTTTATTGTATGAGCCCACCACATATTTACAGTCGGGATGGACGTAGATACACGTGCCTACTTTACATCTGCAACTATAATTATTGCCATTCCAACAGGTGTAAAAGTTTTTAGCTGATTAGCAACCCTGCATGGAGGCTCAATTAAATGAGAAACACCTTTACTCTGAGCCCTAGGCTTCATTTTCCTCTTTACAGTTGGGGGCTTAACAGGGATTGTTCTGGCCAATTCTTCTCTAGACATTGTTCTCCATGATACATACTATGTAGTAGCCCACTTCCACTACGTCTTATCTATAGGAGCTGTTTTTGCTATTATAGCAGCCTTTGTTCATTGATTCCCGCTATTTACAGGTTACACACTTCATGATACTTGAACAAAAATCCATTTTGGGGTAATATTTGTAGGTGTTAATCTCACATTTTTTCCACAACATTTCCTAGGTCTCGCAGGAATACCACGACGATATTCAGACTACCCCGATGCCTACACACTATGAAATACAGTCTCTTCTATTGGCTCTTTAATCTCACTAATGGCCGTAATTATATTCCTATTTATTCTGTGGGAAGCTTTCGCTGCCAAACGGGAAGTAATAGCAGTTGAGTTAACTATAACTAACGTTGAGTGACTCCACGGATGTCCACCTCCCTACCACACATTTGAGGAGCCCGCCTTCGTTCAAATTCAAACCCGCTAACCCGCTAACCCGAGAAAGGAGGGAATCGAACCCCCATGCTACTGGTTTCAAGCCAATCACATGACCACTCTGTCACTTTCTTATGGGCTCTGGTGAACATCACACTGCCTTGTCAAGGCAGAATTGTGGGTTAAAACCCCGCGTAGCCTTAGCGAAAGCTAGTATGGCACACCCCTCACAACTAGGATTCCAAGACGCGGCATCACCCGTAATAGAAGAGTTACTACACTTCCACGATCACGCCCTAATAATCGTATTTTTAATTAGTACTCTTGTACTTTACATTATTGTCGCAATAGTCTCCACTAAATTAACCAACAAATATATTTTAGATTCCCAAGAAATTGAAATTATCTGAACAGTTCTTCCAGCTGTTATCCTTATCTTAATTGCACTTCCATCATTACGAATTCTTTATCTTATAGATGAAATTAATGACCCGCATCTTACTATTAAAGCAATAGGACACCAATGATATTGAAGCTATGAATACACCGATTACGAAGACCTTGGCTTTGATTCTTACATAATTCCTACACAAGATTTAGCCCCTGGTCAATTCCGCTTATTAGAAGCTGATCATCGTATGGTTGTTCCAGTTGAGTCCCCAATCCGAATCCTAATTTCAGCAGAAGATGTTCTCCACTCATGAGCAGTCCCAGCCTTAGGTATCAAAATAGACGCAGTACCTGGGCGTCTAAACCAAACAGCCTTTATTACCTCCCGTCCCGGAGTTTTCTACGGACAATGTTCAGAAATTTGTGGTGCAAACCATAGCTTCATGCCTATCGTAGTCGAAGCAGTTCCTCTAGAACACTTTGAATCATGATCATCTTTAATACTTGAAGACGCCTCACTAAGAAGCTAATATGGGTCAAGCACCAGCCTTTTAAGCTGGAAGTAGGTGATTCCCAACCACCCTTAATGAAATGCCCCAGTTAAACCCCGCCCCTTGATTTATAATTTTCATGTTTACATGAGCAATTTTTCTAACTATTCTTCCCCCAAAAGTAATAGCACATACTTTCCCCAATGAACCTTCCCCTCAAGGTATAACAACTCCTAAAACTGCCCCCTGAAACTGACCATGACACTAAGCCTTTTTGACCAATTTTCTAGCCCCTCATTCCTTGGAATCCCTATAATTTTAATAGCCTTAGCTCTGCCTTGACTACTAATTCCTACGCCCACTTCCCGATGACTAAGCAATCGAGTCGTATCCCTTCAAGGATGATTTATTGCTCGCTTTACTAATCAACTCTTTCTTCCTTTAAACGTTGGAGGACACAAATGAGCCCCTCTACTTGCCTCATTAATGATATTTTTACTTACTCTTAATATGTTAGGTTTAATACCATATATTTTTACCCCTACAACACAGCTTTCTCTAAATATAGGCTTAGCTGTTCCCCTTTGATTAGCAACTGTTCTTATTGGAATACGAAATCAACCAACCCATGCACTAGGCCATTTTCTTCCAGAAGGCACCCCTACAGCTCTAATTCCTATTCTAATTATTATCGAAACAATTAGTTTATTCATTCGCCCTCTCGCTTTAGGTGTACGACTTACAGCCAACCTCACAGCAGGACACTTATTAATTCATCTAATTTCCTCAGCAGTCTTTGTTCTTATACCAATAATACCTACAGTCGCTATCCTCACAGCAGTTCTTCTCTTATTACTTACTATGCTCGAAGTAGCCGTTGCAATAATTCAAGCCTATGTATTTATCCTTTTACTAAGTCTTTATTTACAAGAAAACGTTTAATGACCCACCAAGCTCATGCATACCACATAGTAGACCCCAGCCCTTGACCCCTAACAGGCGCAGTAGCTGCACTTTTAATGACATCTGGCCTTGCCGTATGGTTCCATTTTCATTCAACAACCCTAATAGCCCTGGGAACAGTCCTTCTTTTATTAACAATATACCAATGATGACGGGACATTATCCGAGAAGGGACCTTTCAAGGCCATCATACTCCTCCAGTTCAAAAAGGGCTTCGATATGGGATAATTTTATTTATTACATCAGAAGTCTTCTTCTTTTTAGGCTTTTTCTGAGCTTTTTATCATGCAAGTCTTGCACCCACCCCTGAACTAGGGGGCTGCTGACCTCCTACAGGCATTACTACCCTTGATCCATTTGAAGTTCCCTTATTAAATACTGCAGTTCTTTTAGCCTCTGGAGTAACTGTAACTTGAGCCCACCACAGTATTATAGAGGGGGAACGAAAACAAGCAATTCATTCTCTCACTCTCACAATTCTTTTAGGCTTCTATTTTACTTTCCTTCAAGGAATAGAATATTATGAAGCACCCTTCACAATTGCTGACGGAGTTTATGGTTCAACTTTCTTTGTTGCTACCGGCTTTCATGGTCTTCACGTAATTATTGGCTCAACATTCCTAGCTGTATGTTTACTTCGTCAAATTCGTTATCATTTTACATCCGAGCACCATTTCGGTTTTGAAGCAGCAGCATGATACTGACACTTTGTAGATGTTGTCTGACTTTTCCTATATATCTCAATCTATTGATGAGGCTCATAATCTTTCTAGTACTAAAGAGTATAAGTGGCTTCCAACCACATGGTCTTGGTTAAAGTCCAAGGAAAGATAATGAACTTAATTTCAACGGTTATCCTTATTGCTTCAGCTTTATCTCTAATTCTTATCTTAGTCTCTTTTTGATTACCCCAACTAAGTCCTGACTACGAAAAGCTGTCTCCTTACGAGTGTGGGTTTGATCCTTTAGGGAGCGCCCGGCTCCCTTTTTCCCTACGATTCTTCCTAATCGCCATTTTATTTCTTCTTTTTGATTTAGAAATTGCACTTTTACTTCCTCTTCCCTGGGGAGATCAACTGAGTAACCCCTCCCTAACATTTATATGAGCAACCTCTGTTTTAGCCTTATTAACCCTTGGCCTTATTTACGAGTGATTACAAGGAGGTCTCGAATGAGCTGAATAGGTGATTAGTCTAAGTAAAATACTTGATTTCGGCTCAAGAGTCTGTGGTTAAATTCCACAATTACCTAATGACCCCCACTCACTTTACAATTTCCTCAGCCTTTCTGTTAGGTATAATAGGCTTAGCGTTTCATCGAACACATCTCCTATCCGCCCTTCTCTGTAAAGAAGCCATAATACTTGCCCTATTTATTGCACTTTCTCTCTGATCCTTACAATTAGATGCTACTGGCTACTCAACTGCTCCCATACTAATGCTTGCTTTCTCTGCTTGTGAAGCAAGTGCTGGTCTAGCTTTACTTGTAGCTACAGCCCGAACACATGGAACAGATCATATACAAGCCTTAAATCTTCTGCAATGCTAAAAATTCTTATTCCTACTTTATTTCTTCTCCCAACAACCTGGTTAACATCAAGCAAGTGACTATGACCCACTGCTCTAACGCAAAGCATACTAATTGCCTTGGGCAGTATCACTTGATTGAATAATACTACGGATACCGGATGGACCACTCTTAACTCATATATTGGTACAGACCCCCTATCAACACCTTTACTTGTACTCTCCTGTTGACTTCTTCCACTAATACTGCTTGCAAGCCAAAATCATCTTTCCTCAGAACCCATAAATCGTCAACGCATATACATTACCCTTCTTACTACTTTACAACTTTTTCTTATTTTAGCTTTTGGTGCAACGGAAATAATCATATTTTATGTTATATTTGAAGCAACTTTGATTCCCACTCTTTTAGTAATTACCCGATGAGGTAATCAGACAGAACGACTTAATGCAGGGACTTATTTTTTATTTTATACATTAGCAGGGTCTCTTCCTCTTTTAGTTGCTCTTCTTATACTTCAAAATAGCACAGGAACCCTGTCATTGCTAATTATTTCATATGCTAAACCCCTGTTACTAATGCCCTTCGGTAGTAAAATCTGATGAGCTGCATGCATAATCGCTTTCTTAGTTAAAATACCCCTCTATGGTATACATCTTTGACTTCCCAAAGCCCATGTAGAAGCACCTGTCGCAGGTTCAATAGTCCTTGCTGCTGTTTTACTAAAACTTGGCGGATATGGAATGATGCGATTAATAATTATTCTTGATCCTCTTTCTAAAGAAATAGTTTACCCTTTTATTGTCCTCGCTCTTTGAGGTGTAATTATAACGGGCTCAATTTGTTTACGTCAAACTGATCTTAAGTCACTAATTGCCTATTCCTCTGTCAGTCATATAGGCCTTGTGGCAGGAGGAATTTTAATTCAAACCCCTTGAGGATTTACGGGAGCCTTAATTCTAATAATTGCTCATGGTCTAGCTTCATCAGCTTTATTCTGTCTTGCTAATACTAACTATGAACGAACACATAGCCGAACAATACTTTTAGCCCGAGGACTTCAAATTGCTCTTCCACTCATAACTACATGGTGATTTATTGCTAGCCTAGCTAATCTCGCTCTTCCTCCCCTACCTAATTTAATAGGAGAATTAATGATCATTACCTCTCTATTTAATTGGTCTGCATGAACTCTAATTCTTACCGGGATTGGAACTTTAATTACAGCTGCCTATTCTCTTTATATATTTTTAATAAGTCAACGAGGGCCTCTCCCTCAACACATGCTTGCCTGCCCCGCTTACACGCGAGAACATTTGTGAATGGCTCTTCATTTAGTTCCCCTTTTACTTATTATTCTTAAACCTGCTCTTCTGTGAGGTTGATTTGCCTGTAGATTAAGTTACCAAGACATTAGATTGTGATTCTAAAAATAGAGGTTAAACTCCTCTAATCCACCGAGAGAGGCCCGACGGCAATGAAGACTGCTAACTATCACCCCCTTGGTTAGACCCCAAGGCTCCCTCGAAGCTCCTAAAGGATAATAGCTCATCCGTTGGTCTTAGGAACCAAAAACTCTTGGTGCAACTCCAAGTAGCAGCTATGCACCCTACAACTTTAATATATACTTCAAGCCTTTTATTAATATTTGCTATTCTTCTTTACCCCCTCTTGGTCACCTTTACATCTCTGCCATTAAATAATGATTGAGCCTCATCCCACGCGAAGACAGCTGTTAAATCCGCTTTCTTGATTAGTCTGGCCCCTCTTTCACTTTTTCTTAGCACAGGAATAGAAGCTGTAACTTCTTCATGAACTTGAATAGTCACAACCACCTTAGATATTACCCTAAGCTTTAAGTTTGATCACTATTCTATCATCTTCATCCCTATCGCCCTATATGTAACTTGATCTATTTTAGAATTTGCTACATGATACATACACTCTGACCCTCTTATAAACCGATTTTTCAAGTATCTCCTAACTTTCCTCGTAGCAATATTAATTTTAGTCTCTGCCAACAATCTCTTTCAGTTATTTATTGGTTGAGAGGGTGTTGGAATTATATCTTTTTTACTAATTGGGTGATGACATGGCCGAGCAGATGCAAATACCGCTGCTCTTCAGGCTGTTCTCTATAACCGAGTTGGGGATATTGGACTAATTCTAAGTATAGCATGATTAGCCACTAATATTAATAGCTGAGATATTCAACAAATATTTATTCTGAGTAAAAACCTAGACATAACTCTTCCTCTTCTCGGTTTAATTTTAGCTGCGACTGGAAAATCTGCCCAATTTGGCCTTCACCCTTGACTGCCAGCCGCAATAGAAGGTCCAACACCAGTATCTGCCCTACTTCATTCTAGCACAATAGTAGTAGCAGGAATTTTTCTCCTAATTCGGATAAGTCCTCTTATAGAGAATAATCAAACTGCATTAACCCTCTGCCTTTGTCTCGGGGCTTTAACTACTATATTTACAGCTACCTGTGCTCTAACCCAAAATGATATCAAAAAAATCGTTGCCTTTTCAACCTCTAGTCAACTTGGACTAATAATAGTAACTATTGGCTTAAACCAACCACAACTAGCTTTCCTTCATATTTGTACACACGCATTTTTTAAAGCCATATTATTTTTATGTTCTGGCTCAGTCATTCATAGTCTAAATGATGAACAAGATATCCGAAAAATAGGCGGTCTTCATCATTTAGCTCCATTTACCTCTACCTGCCTCACCGTCGGAAGCTTAGCCCTAACAGGGACCCCCTTCCTAGCAGGCTTCTTCTCCAAAGATGCAATTATTGAAGCACTAAACACATCTCACGTAAACGCCTGAGCCCTAACCCTAACACTTATTGCTACCTCCTTTACTGCTATCTATAGCCTCCGAGTTATCTTTTTTGTTACCATAGGCACACCCCGCTTTTTACCCCTCTCTCCTATTAATGAAAACAACTCAGCAGTAATCAACCCTCTCAAGCGCTTAGCGTGAGGCAGCATCTTTGGAGGCTTGCTAGTCATACTAAACATTAACCTCTTCAAAACACCTGTTTTAACAATGCCTACAGAACTAAAACTTGCAGCCTTAATTGTTTCAATCCTGGGGTTATTAATTGCACTTGAGTTGGCAACTCTAACAAGCAAGCAACTAAAAATTATGCCCCTACGAACCCCTCATCATTTTTCCACATCTTTAGGTTTCGTTCCAGCAATTATTCATCGCCAAGCCCCACAACTGAGCCTTCTCTTAGGACAAAAAATTGCCAGTCAAATAGTAGATCAAACATGACTAGAAAAAACGGGCCCCAAAGCCATTGCCAACGCCACTACTCCTCTAGCCTCTGCAACAAGCAACATACAACAAGGGTTAATTAAAACCTATTTAACCCTGTTCCTTATAACCCTTTTCCTAGTTACCCTAATTTCCGCTGCCTAACAGCACGCAATGCTCCCCGGGCCAGGCCCCGAGTTAATTCTAGTACTACTAAAAGTGTTAATAAAAGAACTCAAGCACTCACTACAAGGAGGCCCCCACCTAAAGAATATATTAGAGCCACACCACCCAAGTCTGCAGCTACAACAGAAAATTCAATTAACTCATCTACCGGCACTCATATTCCTTCATATCACCCTCCTCAAAATCACGAACCTGCACCCACAACTAGTAGTAAATAACCTATTGCAGACCCTAATACCGATCATTCCCCTCAAGCTTCAGGATAGGGCTCCGCAGCCAGAGCTGCACAATAAGCAAATACAACAAGCATACCCCCAAGATAGATTAGAAAAAGCACAAGGGACAAAAAAGACCCTCCATGCCCTATTAACACCACACATCCCACACCTGCTACTAAGACTAGTCCTAGAGCAGCGAAATACGGAGAAGGGTTTGAGGCTACTGAAATAACACCAAGAACTATCCCAATTAAAAGAGTCAATATAATATATGCCATAATTCCTGCCCGGATTTTAACCAGGACTAATGACTTGAAAAACCACCGTTGTTATTCAACTACAAGAACTTTAATGGCCAGCCTTCGGAAAACTCATCCAATCCTAAAAATTGCTAATGATGCACTTGTTGATCTTCCCACTCCCTCCAATATTTCAGTATGATGAAATTTTGGTTCTCTTCTAGGTCTTTGTCTAATTACTCAACTTATGACAGGTCTATTTTTAGCCATGCACTATACTTCAGACATTGAAACAGCCTTTTCATCCGTAGTTCATATCTGTCGTGATGTAAACTACGGCTGACTAATCCGAAATATACATGCTAACGGTGCTTCTTTCTTCTTTATCTGTCTTTATATACATATTGCCCGAGGTCTTTATTATGGTTCCTATCTTTTTGTAGAAACGTGAAACATCGGGGTTGTCCTTTTCCTTTTGGTAATAATAACCTCTTTCGTAGGCTACGTTCTTCCCTGAGGCCAAATATCATTCTGAGGAGCTACCGTAATTACGAACTTAATATCTACTGTCCCTTATGTAGGCGATGCCTTAGTTCAATGAATTTGAGGGGGCTTTTCAGTAGACAATGCTACATTGACTCGATTTTTTGCATTCCATTTCTTATTTCCTTTTGTTGTTACTGCTTTTGCAATACTTCACCTGCTTTTTCTCCATGAAACAGGCTCAAACAACCCCACAGGAATTAACTCAAATGCAGATAAGATTTCATTCCACCCTTACTTCACCTATAAAGACCTGCTTGGTTTTGCCGTAATACTTTTAGGTCTAACTTCTCTTGCTCTCTTTGCACCTAACTTACTTGGAGATCCTGATAATTTTACCCCCGCTAATCCCATCGTTACCCCTCCTCATGTTAAACCCGAGTGATACTTCTTATTTGCTTATGCTATCCTCCGTTCTATTCCTAACAAACTAGGAGGGGTTCTTGCACTCCTGTTTTCTATTCTAGTTCTTATGGTTGTCCCTTTCCTTCACACCTCTAAACAACGAGCTTTAACATTTCGTCCTCTTACCCAAATACTATTCTGAGTACTCGTTGCAGATATACTAGTTCTTACATGAATTGGAGGAGTGCCCGTAGAACACCCCTTCATTATTATCGGACAAGTGGCATCAGTTCTATATTTCTCCCTATTCCTAGTTTTATTTCCCCTTGCAGGAATAACTGAAAATAAGGCCCTTGAATGAAACTGCCCTAGTAGCTCAATATAGAGCGCCGGCCTTGTAAGCCGGAGGTCGGAGGCTAAATTCCTCCCTAGTGCTGCAGCACACTACCGAAGCCTCATTATTTTCAACCGGTAACCGCCCCCCCATTAACATCAGCAACTCCTATTCTCAACCGGTAGCCGCCCCACCAGTAACTCAGAGAGAAGAGATTTTAACTCCCACCACTAGCTCCCAAAGCTAGAATTCTAAATTAAACTACCCTCTGAACATTACTAGAACCCCACCCTTTTAAAATATTAATTATCGCGCGAGCTTACCTCACCTTTTTTTTTTCCTTTATGTACTTATGTCCTAGAAAACATAACATGTGTTTAAAGTACATATGTATAATCACCATTAATTAACTTAACCATTCAAGGAGAAATAATCATGAAAATTTAACCATTCAAGCGAAAATAACAATGAATTAATAGAACAAATATGGTTATTTTAACCAATTTATGGAATTTCGTACAAGAAATTGTAAACATAACCGGACTTTCCTTGCCAAGGTAAACTGTCCAATGAAGGTGAGGAGCCCACATAGAAGACCCACCATCCCGTAACACGTTTCCTGGCTATTCTGCCTAGCTTCAGGTCCATCACAAGTAATTCGCTCACAAATTGCACTTTTGTCCATCTCTTAATGTCTATACACATATATACTATAATCACTCCCCATGCCGGGCGTTCTTTCTAATGGGCTACGGGTTTCTTTTTTTTTCTTCAAGTCATTTGACATTTCAGCAGTGCAGAGCGTCGACGCCGGACAAGGTGGAGCTAGTCCTCGGTATAAAGACATATAAAATTATTTATTTAGGTCCCCGATATAAATAAATTACATAAAGGGTCTTCAAGAGCATAAGCTCTAAAATTTTCTCGATGAGTTCCTAATATACCCCCTTTTGTCTCTAATTTTTTGAGCGTAAACCCCCCCTCCCCCCAGTTCTCCTGAGATTACTAATACTCCTGCAAACCCCCCGGAAACAGGAAAATCCCTAGAACTGAGCATATTTTGGTAGAATATAACTAATAATATTATAAATTTGTTGTTATTACATTATTGCAAATTATTAAAATTT